TTTTATGCGTTTTGAGGGATTCGAACCCACATTAACCAAATTAGAAAGTTGGTGTTTTGTCCATTAAACTAAAAACGCTAAAAATATGAAGAGAGTAGGATTCGAACCTACGAAAACTTTTTAATAAATAGATTTACAGTCTATCGCTTTAAACCACTCAGCCATCTCTTCTTTATTATTAATTAATGTTCGGAATTTTTAGGAAGAATGGGATTCGAACCCATGACATAAAATAGTTTTTATGCGACGATTTAGCAAACCGTTGTTTTAAACCACTCGACCACCTTCCTTATTTATCTCTCTCATTGTTTAATAGAGAAAAGAGAGGGGGAACCCCCCTATTGTAAACGTTTTTTTTTATAGGGGTTGCATTTTTGCAAAAGTAATACCCTTTACTTTTGCAAAAATGCAACCCCTATAAAAAAAAACGTTTACAATAGGGGGGTTCCCCCTCTCTTTTCTCTATTAAACAATGAGAGAGATAAAACTTAATAACTTTGGGAGTATAGTTTAAAGGTAAAGCGTATGTGTTGCATGCATAAAATTATTGGTTCGATCCCAATTACTTCCATAATTTAAAAAGGAGAATAGCTTAATGGTAGAGCTTTGGTTTTCAAAACCACAGGTTGGGGGTTCAAGTCCTTCTTCTCCTGTATAAAAAAAAATAAAAATGTCTAATATTATTACAAGCCCGTTAGAACAGTTTGAAATAGTAACATTACTACCTTTAACTATTGGTGGTATAAATTTTTCTTTGACCAATTCTTCTCTATTTTTAACAATAAGTTTTATTCTGATAATATTTTGGACAAGTTTAACTTTTTACAAATTGAATTTAATACCTAATAGTTGACAACTTGTTAAAGAGTTACTCTATAGAGTAACTTCTAGTATAGTAGAAGATAATATAGGCAAAAAAGGGGAATATTATTTACCTTTTATATTTGCATTACATTTAATATTGTTATATAGTAATCTTATAGGGATGGTGCCATATAGTTTTACAGTCACAAGCCATATAGTTTTTACTTTTAGTTTAGCACTATCAATATTTATTGGTATTAATATTATCGGTATTCAAACTCATGGGTTTAAATTTTTTGCATTATTCTTGCCAAGAGGAGTTCCTTTAGCCATAGTACCTTTATTAGTAACTATAGAATTCCTTTCGTATATAGTTAAAGTTTTTACTTTATCTATTCGTTTATTTGCTAATATGACATCAGGGCACACTTTGTTAAAGATAATAGCAGGATTTGCTTGAACCATGCTATCCGCAGGAGGGTTATTAGCAGTTTTTCACTTAATACCCTTAGGATTATTATTAGCATTAATAGGATTAGAATTAGCAATAGCAGGCTTACAAGCTTATGTATTTACTTTACTTACTTGCATATATTTAAATGATGTCTTAGATATGCATTAAAAAAAAATAAACAAAAATGCCACAATTAGATCGTGTAATTATATTTTCCCAAATTTTTTGATTATTTGTAATATTTTCTGCCTTATATATTATATTAACACATTTTTTTTTACCTTTATTTTTAAAGTCTATAAAGCTTAGAAAACAAATTGTAGAAGCTAATAGTTTAGAAGTATCACAATTAAGTGAAAAAGTAGTTCATAAACAAGTTTTAGTTAAACAAAAACTTTTAGAAAAGTTAGCAGTAATTGAAAATCTTTTGTCTGAAAGCTATAAGTTCCAGAAATATTTTAAAAATGAGCAACAAATTACAATAATTGATGAAAAAATTAGTATAGCAACTATTAATTATTTACTTTATTGTGATAGTTTAGTTTTGAATAGTATATTGTTTTATCCAAAGTTTTTTAATTTTAAAGTTTAAAATATCATGTATTTATGTATCGTCTTATTACCTCTTTTAGGGGCTTTATTTTCTGGTTTATTAGGCCGGTGGATTGGGAGTAAAGGGTCCTGTATTTTAACAACTTTTTGCGTATTACTTTCAGGAGTGTTTTCGGGAATAGCTTTTTTTGAAGTAGGGTTATCTGGAACTATTATTCATCTTATTTTAGAATCTTGAATAGAATCAGGCCTTCTCATAATTAAATGAGGTTTTTTATTTGATACGGTAACCGCAACTATGTTAATTGTCATTACGTGGGTTTCTACATTAGTTCATATTTATTCTATATCTTATATGGAAACGGATCCACATCGCCCCAGATTTATGTGTTATTTATGTGTTTTTACATTTTTTATGTTAATGCTTGTCACAGCAGATAATCTGTTGCAAATGTTTTTAGGTTGAGAAGGTGTAGGATTAGCTTCGTATTTACTTATTAATTTTTGGTATACCCGTTTAGGAGCGAATCAATCAGCTATTAAAGCATTAGTGGTAAATAGAATAGGCGATTTTGGACTAAGTCTTGGTATTTTTTCTGTATTTTGCATTTTTAAATCATTGGATTACAGTATTATTTTTTCAACAGTGCCTTTTTTCGATAACTATTGTTTTAAATTTTTAGGATTTAATTGTGATGGGATAAGTCTGATAGGATTTTTTTTATTTATAGGAGCTATGGGTAAATCTGCACAATTAGGATTACATACTTGATTACCGGATGCGATGGAGGGGCCTACTCCCGTATCTGCTTTAATACATGCTGCTACTATGGTAACGGCTGGAGTATTTTTGATGATACGTTTTTCTCCTCTATTAGAATTTTCAACATTTTTATTATCAGTATTGGTTATATTCGGATCTTTAACAGCTTTTTTTGCTGGTATGACCGGAATTTTTCAAAATGATTTGAAAAAAGTCATAGCGTATTCAACTTGTAGTCAATTAGGGTATATGGTATTTTCTTGTGGAATGTCTTGTTATGAAGTAAGTTTGTTTCATTTAACAAACCACGCTTTTTTTAAAGCTTTATTGTTTTTAAGTGCAGGTTCTGTAATTCATGCAGTTAATAATGAACAAGATATGCGTAGAATGGGTTCTTTAGTAAATTTTTTACCCATGACATATTCGTTAATGTTGATAGGGTCTTTGGCATTAACAGGTTTTCCTTTTCTAACAGGTTTTTATTCAAAAGATTTTATTTTAGAATTAACGCATAGTACCAGTTTTTGTAATCTAGATTTATTATATTCATCCTTAGCTTTATGATTGGGTAGTATATCTGTATTATTTACATCATTCTATTCTTTTAGATTGATTTATTTAACATTTTTAAATTCAAATAATAGTAATAGGATAATCTTATCCAATATACATGAATCTCCGTGGTTAATGAGTTTACCGTTAATACTATTAGCAATAGGTAGTTTATTTTTTGGATTTATAGCATATGATTTATTTATAGGTTTAGGAACGGATTTTTGAAAAGGAGCCATTTTTGTATTACCTAATCATAATTTTTATATAGAAGCAGAAAATCTACCTATTTTTATTAAATGATTACCGTTTTTAGTAAGTACTTTAGGAATTCTTTTAGCAAGTTTAGTAAATATTACATATATTTATAAATTTTTTTTATTAAAATGATATAAAATAAGTTTTTTTTGAGTTTATTTGATAAATAAAAAGTGATTTTTTGATACATTATATAATAGATTATTCGTGTATCCAATTTTAAATTTTGGTTATCTTACATCATTTAAAGCATTAGATAGAGGTTTTATTGAGTTAGCAGGACCTTTTGGATTAAGTAATCTGATTTCTAAATGATCATCGTTAATTTTCCGCATCCAGACAGGCCAAATGACTCATTATATATTTTATATTATAGTAAGTGTTTGTATTTTTTCTATTATTTATATATATAAACACATTTTATTAGTAAAGACTTTACACTTATTAATTTTTTATTTTTTTCTAGTATTTTTTATTTAGTAGTATGGAAGGGTCTATAGCTTAAAGGTTAGAGCGTACGCGTGTGAAATGTTGGTTATATTATTTTATAATTAGTATAATCCTTGCGATAGTAATGAATTAGTTTTTTATATAAGTGAAATTCTTATCATTTTTGAGGTTTAAAATGTTTGATATTATTATTATTATTGTTAAAGATATTAAAGCATAATAATATACCAAATTTATGAGTACGTACAGGAACTTATTGAAAATATCTAAACTCTAAAAGTTTTTATTATATAAAATTTCAAATAGCGTGCATTTGAGATTAGCCTCAATATTTAAATATAAAAGGTATAAAATAAGACTCTAAAAATTTTAGTAAATAAAAAATTGAAACGTTTGGATACGATTTATATTAAAGCAAAAGTTTTTTTGTAATGATAAAAATAAGCAAAAGATATAAGTTAAAACTATGTTTTATAGGAAGCTGTATGATAAGAAATTATCTCGTACAGTTTTTAGCAAAGTTATATTTATGACGATTGCAATTTGATAAGCGTAATGTTGATTGTTCGAATCAATCTAGACTCAAAAACTTTAAAATTTTTAATGTATTCAATAGAATTAGTAAATCCATTAGTAACAACATCTATAACTCCTTTAATTGGAGTAATAGTTTTATTATTTATAGAAGAATCTAGCGAATTTTTATGTCGTCGGGTAGCATTATGATTTGCATGTTTAACTTTTATTTCGTCTTTGTTTTTATGACTTCAATTTGATTCGGGTACATCTACTTTTCAGTTTGTATCCACATTTTTATGATTTCCGTATTTAAATTTTTATTATGTTGTAGGAATAGATGGTATTTCTTTATTTTTTATTTTATTAACAACCTTTCTAATAATAATATGCGTTTTAATAAGTTGAAGTTCCGTAACCTTTAATGTACGGGATTATTTAATATGTTTTCTGCTTCTTGAATTTTTTTTAATTCAAGTATTTAGTGTATTAGATATTTTGTTATTTTACATTTATTTTGAAAGTGTGTTAATACCAATGTTTCTTATTATAGGAATTTGGGGTTCGAGACAACGTAAAATTAGAGCGGCTTATCAATTTTTTTTATATACTTTAATAGGATCTTTATTAATGTTATTAGCAATACTTATTATTTATTTTCAAACAGGTTCGACAGATTTTCATATATTGTGATACTCTTCTTTTAAAGAAGCAACACAATTAATCTTATGACTAGCTTTTTTTTCTAGCTTTGCTATAAAAATACCAATGATTCCTTTTCATATATGATTACCGGAAGCACATGCAGAAGCTCCTACAGCAGGTTCTGTAATTCTGGCAGGTATTTTATTAAAAATGGGGGGTTATGGATTCTTAAGATTTTCTTTACCAATGTTTCCATGAGCATCTATTTATTTTAGTCCTTTAATTTTTACATTAAGTGTAGTGGCTGTAATTTACGCGTCTTTAACAACTTTACGCCAAGTAGATTTAAAAAAAATTATAGCTTATTCATCAGTATCTCATATGGGTTTTGTAACTATTGGTATTTTTTCATTAAATTTACAAGGGCTAGAAGGCAGTATTTTTTTAATGTTAAGTCATGGATTAGTATCGAGTGCTTTATTTTTTTGTATAGGTATTTTATATGATAGATATAAAACTAGGATAATTAAATATTATACAGGTTTAGTTCAAGTAATGCCATTATATGGTATTTTTTTTTTATTTTTTACATTTGCAAATATAGGTTTTCCTGGGACAAGTAGCTTTGTGGGTGAAATCTTAGTTCTTCTGGGTGCATTTCAAATTAATACAGTCTTAACATTTTTTTCTTCATTTGGAATGATATTAGGTGCAGCTTATTCTATATGATTATTTAATAGAATAAGTTTTGGTTCTATAAAATTAAATTATTTATCAATTTATCAAGATATTTCGAGGCGTGAATTTTTTATTTTGATACCTTTAACGGTATTAGTTGCATGGATGGGGGTTTATCCGGGTTCTTTTTTAAATGATATACATTATTCTTTATATAATTTATTAGAGCTTATATTTTAAAGATTAGTAAAAAATGTTTAATTTAGAATGAATACTTATTAGATTTTCTTCTCTATTTACATTATTTGGTATTATTTTTGATTTAGAAATAGTGTTTTTTGTAATAGGTTTTCTTTTTACGCATATAAGTTTAGGAATTTGTTCTATTTTATATGATTATATTCATATAAAAAAATTAAAGTATCTTTTTATATTTTTGGTAAAAATACTTTCTATAGAGATAGCTAAAAATATTATGGAATTTTTCTTTTAAATTGTAAAAAATATATAAATAATGTATTATATTTTATATGAGTTGTATCCTATTATCCCTGAAATATTTATAGTGAGCAGTGTATGTATTTTATTAATCCATGGGGTTTTTTTTAGTTTATCAAGAGGTAACCCCGTTTTAATAAATAATATAGGTTTTTTAAGTTTTCAAATAGCAATATTAGGATTTATTATATCTTTCTATCAAGAAGTTTACTTTATAACTATATGAAAAGATTGTATTATTAGCGATTATTTTACACAGGATTCTAAATATATTTTAATATTATTTTTTATTTTTTGGTCATATACAACTTTTGTATATAATATTTTTGAAAAAATAAATTCGTTCGAATATTGGATATTAATATTATTAAGCCTTGTAGCAATTTTATTAATTATGCAGGCTAACGATCTTTTATTTATTTATTTAGTTATAGAATTACAGAGTCTAGTTTTTTATATATTAGCGAGTTTTAAACGAACATCAGAATTTTCTACGGAAGCTGGTTTAAAATACTTTGTTTTAGGGGCTTTTTCTTCAGCTTTATTATTATTTGGAATATCTTTAATATATTCTTTAACAGGTTTAACAAATTTAAGTGACATAGCTAAATTTTTTACAGGCATTTTAATAGAGGATGCTGTAATTATTACAGGGGTTTTCAGTGGCTTGATTTTAATTTTAGTAGCATTACTTTTTAAATTAAGTGCAGCACCTTTTCATATGTGATCCCCAGATGTTTATGAAGGTTCTCCTACATCAGTAACGGCATTTTTTTCAATAATGCCTAAATTATCTATTTTAAGTTTACTATATAGGTTTTTAATTTTTAGTTTTCACGATTTTATTAATATTTGGCATAGTGTTATTTTAATAGTTGTATTTTTATCAATATTAATTGGAACACTAAGTGCATTTTCTCAGAAAAGGTGAAAACGTTTTTTCTCTTATAGTTCAATTACTCACGTAGGTTTTTTTTTATTATCACTACTTTTAGGGGATAATGATAGTATTAGTAATTCTATATTATATGTAATTATATATTTAAATACAATGTTAGGAATTTTTTCTATAGTGTTGAGTATACGTTTTTTTAATTATAATTATCATTACCAAACAAGATATTTAGAAGAAGTTAATAATTTATCAAAAATAAATCCAACAATTGCGATTATATTTTCTTTAATATTATTTTCTATGGCAGGAGTACCTCCCTTAGCAGGTTTTTTTGCTAAATTTTTTGTCTTATTATCTGCTTTACAAGCGGGGGCAGTAGGTATTTCTATATTTATAGTTTTGATGAGTTGTATTGCATGTTTTTATTATATAAAAATAATAAAAACTATGTATTTTAATAAATCGAGTAGTTGAATAATTTTATATCCTGTAAATAAATCAAACGCACTAATTTTAAGTATTTCTTTTATATTTTTATTCCTTTTATTTTATGAAATAGAATTTTTTTCGATAATTACGCATTGAATTTCATTAGCGTTTTTAAATTAATTGTAATATGATATATATAATTAGTATAGTATTAAAAATAGTTTTAATAATAGTGCCTCTTTTGATAGCAATTGCTTATATGACATTAGCTGAACGGAAAGTAATGGCTGCAATGCAAAGAAGAAAAGGTCCTAATGTAGTAGGGGTTTTTGGTTTATTGCAACCATTAGCAGATGGTTTGAAATTATTTGTAAAAGAAACGGTGTTACCTTCTAGTGCTAATATTATGATTTTTGTGTTAGCTCCCATAATAACTTTTTTACTAGCATTAGTATCCTGATGTGTTATACCTGTAGGAGAAGGTTTAGTATATTCCGATATTAATTTGGGGGTTTTATATATTTTAGCAATATCTTCTTTGGGAGTTTATGGAATTATAACTTCAGGGTGAGCGAGTAATTCTAAATATGCGTTTTTAGGAGCTTTACGTTCTGCTGCTCAGATGGTTTCTTATGAAGTTTCAATAGGATTAATATTAATCAATGTTTTAGTATGTGTCGGATCTTTAAATTTAAGTGAAATTGTATTGGCACAACAATCTATTTGATTTATTTTACCTTTATTTCCTATATTTTTGATGTTCTATATATCTATATTAGCAGAAACTAATAGAGCACCTTTTGATTTACCAGAAGCTGAAGCTGAATTAGTTGCTGGTTATAATGTTGAATATTCTGCGATGGGTTTTGCTTTATTCTTTTTAGGAGAATACGCAAATATGATTTTAATGTGTAGTTTAGCAACAATTTTTTTTTTAGGCGGATGATTACCTATTTATAATTGGACAATTTTATATTGGATACCTTCTACAATATGATTTGGTTTAAAAACAACATTATTGTTATTTGGATTTATTTGAGTAAGATCTTCTTTTCCAAGATATAGATATGATCAACTAATGCGATTAGGGTGGAAAATACTTTTACCTTTATCTTTAGGATGAGTATTTTTTATAGCAGGCATTATGATTAGTTTTAATTGATTACCTTAAAAAATAAAAAAATATGAAATTAATTTTTGCAGAGTATACGTTTATCTTAATATTTTTGATAGCATCTACTTTTTTATCATTTATTATATTTCTTTTATCTTATTTATTAACTCCTCAAAAAGCAGATCAGGAAAAAATTAGTGCTTATGAATGTGGTTTTAACCCTTTTGATGATGCGAGAGCAACATTTGATATCAGATTTTATCTAGTAGCAATTTTATTTCTTATTTTTGACCTAGAAATTAGTTTTTTATTTCCTTGATCTTTAGTTTTAAAAGATATAGGATCTTTTGGCTTTTGGAGTATGATTATTTTTTTAATAATATTGACTTTAGGTTTTATTTATGAATGATATAAAGGAGCGTTAGAATGAGAATAAAATTTAGTTTTTAACCAAAGGAATAATATTGTAAAATTACCTGACACCATTTTGAATTCAAATGTAATTTTATTTTCACTAAAACTACTATTTATGGGAATCTTAGTAGGTTAAAAATAATTATGAAATTTAGTAGTGTAGATGGATAAAAAAATTATAATATTACATATCTTGTTTACTACAAATAATATATTGTATACTATAACAGATTTAAAGGGTAACACATTATTTTGGGCTTCGGTAGGTTCGAATAAGATAAAAAATACAAAAAAAATTACAACTACGTCTATTTTTTTATCGATAAAGAGGATAAAATTTTTTTTGAATAAATCTAATGTAAAGTATCTATTTTTAAAACTAAAAGGATTTAATAAACAAAAAAAAATTGTTTTGAAATATTTAAAACAGTTTTATTCTCAGATTATTTTAGTATGTGAAAAAACTAATTTACCTCATAATGGGTGTAAAAATCGTAAAATAAGGCGTTTATAGAGACGGGATAGTTCAATAGGTTAGAACGTTGGAATCATAATCCAAAAGTTATAGGTTCAAGTCCTATTCTCGTTAAGGGGCTAGATAACATAGTGGTAATGTAAAAGATTGCAAATCTTTTTAGATTGGTTCAATTCCAATTCTAGCTTATACAAAAATAAAAATAATAAAATGAACGTAACTTTACAAAGTGCAAAAATGATAGGCGCAGGTTTAGCGACTATTGGATTAACAGGAGTAGGAGCAGGAGTAGGTATTGTATTTGGATCTTTAGTGATGGCTTATGCAAGAAATCCTTCTTTAAAACAACAATTATTTGGATATACTATTTTAGGATTTGCTTTAACAGAAGCGGTTGCTTTATTTGCATTAATGATGGCTTTTTTAATTTTATTTACTTAAAAAAGTAATAAAAATATAGGGTATAGCGTAATAGGATAACGTGTTTGCTTTGGGTGTAAAAGATTACAGGTTCGAATCCTGTTGCCCTAATAAAGAAGGATGAATGGCTGAGTGGTTTAAAGCACCAATTTTGAAAATTGGCATAAAATGTTTATCATAGGTTCGAATCCTATTTCATCTATAAAAGTCTAGATAGCTCAGAGGTTTAGAGCATAGGATTGAAGATCCTGTTGTCATAGGTTCGAATCCTATTCTGGACAATTAATGAAAAGTTAAATATAATTTATGCGTAAAAAAACAACTATTATAAATAGAGCCTTGTCTCCACATCTATCTATTTATAATCCTCAAGTAACATCTTTATCGTCAATATGACATCGTATTTCGGGAGTTTTACTATTAGTTATAATTGTAAGTTTTAATATAATAACAAAGTTAGGATCCTTTATAATTTTTTATATACCTATTCTTTATATGGGCCCTCGAATTATTTTGTTTATTTATTTAATATCTTTAGTTTTATTTTTGTATCATAGTTTTAATGGGGTACGTCATATTGGGTGAAATTTCACATATGGATTTAAACCTTCTAGTTTATATAACTCTTTCTATATTACATGTATTTGTGTTATTTGTATTATAATTTCTAATTTAATATAAAAAAATATGTTTTTGACAAAAAATTCTAATAAAATATCTTTAAATATTCTTTATAAAGATCAAAAATTTTTAAGAGTATATAGATGAAATTCCTTATATAAAAAACAACCGTGATTTTCGATATATCCTTTGTTGAAAAATAAGGGTCCTATGGTATTAGATGCTTTAATTCATATTAAAGATAATTTAGATTCTACTTTAGCTTTTAGGCGGTCTTGTAGAGAAGGTATTTGTGGTAGTTGTTCGATGAATATAGATGGGATTAACTCGTTAGCATGTTTAACTTCTTTAAAAACAAAAGATAAATTTATTACAATATATCCTTTACCCCATATGTATATTATTAAAGATTTAATACCAGATCTTTCAAATTTTTATAATCAATATAAATTAATACAACCTTGATTAATTAATCAAAATTTTTATAATAATAAAGAATTTTTGCAATCAAAACTCGATAGATTTCAATTAGATGGTTTATATGAATGTATTTTATGTGCATGTTGTTCTTCAAGCTGTCCAAGTTATTGATGAAACCAAGACAAATATCTAGGTCCAGCAATATTATTACAAGCATATCGTTGATTAACAGACACAAGAGATTTAAATAAAAAAATTAGGTTAAAATTCCTTAATCATAAAATGAGATTATTTAGGTGTCATAGTATAATGAATTGTAGTAAAGTGTGCCCTAAAAACTTAAACCCTGGGAAAGCTATATCTGCCATTAAATATCAATTATTAAATAAATCATAGGCGGGGAGAGCTCGGTTAGGTATGAGCAACAGTTTGTGAACCTGAGGGTCGTGGGTTCGAATCCCATTCTTCGCCCTTTCTGCGGAAATAACTCAATAGGTAGAGTATAATCTTGCCAAGATTAAAGTTGAGGGTTCGAATCCCTTTTTCCGTTAAAAATTTAATTAGAAATGAATTTAAATTTATTTTTATTTATTTTATTTGCAGTTCTTACAGCAATATCTTCTTTTATGGTTATAACATCTTTAAATGCTGTGCATTCTGTATTATTTTTAATTTTAGTTTTCTGCAATACCTCCGCATTATTATTATTATTAGGTTCTGAATTTTTATCATTAATGTTAATAATTGTATACGTGGGTGCGATAGCAGTATTATTTCTTTTCGTTGTAATGATGTTAAATGTAAAAATAAATCCGTTAAAAATTAGTAATTATTCCATTATACCTATAGGTTTTTTAATATTTTCTATTTTATTTAATATATTGTCTAGTTCAATGAGAGAATTAGATTTAGTAAATAGTCAATACGATAATATTGATTTAATTAGTTGAGTTTCTGAAACTAATTATGTAAACAATATAGAAACTATAGGAAATGTATTATATACAAATTATTGTGCGCTGTTTTTAATTTGTGGTATAATTTTATTAGTAGCTATGGTAGGGGTTATTGTATTAACAATGCATCAAAGAAGAGATGTAAAAAAACAAAAAATTGAAATACAACTATGTCGTGTACCTAGTAATGTCGTAAAATTTGTGAATTTGAGGATTTAAATGGGTATGACGGAAATGGCAGACGTGCTAGGTTTAGATTCTAGTAGTAAAGTAAACTTTGAGAGTTCGAATCTCTCTACCCATAAAAAATAGAGGTTTTAAAACCTCTATTTTTTATTGAATACTTATTTAAAAAATAGTAAAAATCTTTCAATTTTTCCTAAAAATGGTAATATGATAATTAAATAAACAAAATAAAAAATACTTGCAAATTGGCCTATTAATATATAAGGATCTTCCACAGGCATTCCCCCAATTCAACCTAATATAAAGCAAGTACTTACAAAAGATCAATATAAAAAACGATAAATAGGTCTAAACCTTGAACTACGTATTTCCGTACTATGTACTCAAGGTAAAATAGCTAAAATAGCTATTGCAGAAATCATTGCTATTACCCCTCCTAATTTATGAGGAATACTCCTTAAAATTGCATAAAAAGGCAAGAAATATCATTCAGGAACGATATGCGCTGGAGTAACCATAGGATTAGCTTCTATATAATTATCGGGATGACCTAATAAATTAGGAAAAAAATAAACAAAAATTGAAAAGAATATTAAAAATATTACTAACCCTAAAAGATCCTTTATTATAAAATATGGGTAAAAGTTAATTTTGTCTACATTTGAATTAATTCCTAATGGATTACCTGATCCATTTTGATGTAATACTGCTATATGTATTATAGATGCTGCAGTAATGATAAAAGGGAGTAAATAGTGTAAACTAAAAAATCTATTTAGTGTAGCGTTATCTACAGAAAATCCTCCTCATAACCACGTAACTATAGAATTACCTACAAAAGGCACTGCAGATACTAAATTTGTTATAACAGTAGCCCCCCATAAACTCATTTGGCCTCAAGGTAATACGTACCCAATAAAAGCGGTTATAATCATTAATAATAAGATAATCACCCCAAGTACTCAAACTCAATGACGGGGTTTAGTATACGAACCAAAATATAAACCTCTAAAAATATGAATATATACTACTATAAAAAACATGGAAGCTCCGTTTGCATGAATATAACGTAATAACCAACCATAGTTAACGTCTCGCATTATATGTTCTACACTTGCAAAAGCTAGATCAACATGAGGGGTATAATGCATTGCTAAAAAAATACCAGTAATAATTTGTATTATTAAACACATTCCTGATAAAAATCCAAAATTTCATGCATAATGCAAATTTATAGGAGTAGGATACTCTATTAAATGATCATTTGCTAATTTAATTAAAGGTTGTTTTACAAATCTCATGATTATTAAATTTTTTGTTTTTTTAAAAGTAATTTACTCGCTACTGGACTTGAACCAGTAACTCTAATTAGAGAACGGATTTTAAATCCATCGTGTTTACCTTTTTTCACCAAGCGAGCTTTTTATACTGACGTAAAAGGACTCGAACCTATAATCTACAGCACCAAAAGCTATCGCCTTACCTGTTTTGGCTATACGTCATTAAATTTTTAGCAGGTAGCGGGATTCGAACCCGCAGTTTTTAATGTGGAAGACTAACGAATTTACCTATTCTTCTATACCTGCATTTTCATTAAATAACCTGGAAATATTCACGTAAAATAATTTTGTTAATACATAAAAAATTTGTCACTTTACAATTATACGTGTAAAAATTTTGGATACTTGTTATTTTATTTAACTTTTGATTAACTAATAAAGCTAGTAATTTACCTGTTTGGTTTTCCAATCTTTTTATGAATATTAATTTTTTGGGATAAGTAATTTCTATCTTTTTACTGACATAATTAGGTAATTCTTTAGAAGTTTCATTTCCAAATATTATGACATGATTCTTTAAAGATTGAAAATTAACAATAATGTGTTGAAATGTTGATTTATAACCAAGAATTGATTCCAAACTATGCTGTAATTCTTTAAAAGATTTTAATACAAAAAATTCTATTTTTTTAGAGTCTTTTTGTAAATCTTCAGAAATAGATCCTTTTAATTTATTAAATGCTATTAAGGAAAATGTAATAAAACATACTAAAATTAAGGTTTCTTCATTAAGAATTATGACATTTGAATATACTAAAATAAAAGATAATAAGACAACAATACTAATATTTAACATTTTTTAAGATCCTCCTCATCAATAAATAGAAACAAATAAAAATAGCCAAACAACATCTACAAAATGTCAATATCATGCAGAAGATTCAAATCCAAAATGATGTTCTCGTGTTAATTGGTAATTTAATAAACGAATAAAACATACACCTAATGATATAGTACCTACCAATACATGGAAACCATGAAACCCCGTTGCCATGTAAAAAGTAGAACCGTATATGCCATCAGACAACCTGAAATCCGCCATATTATATTCATAAGCTTGAAATGTAGTAAAAATTGTTGCTAATAGAATCGTTAAAAAAAGGCTTATTATAGCTTGTTTTCTCAAATTAGAAACCATAGCATGATGACATCAAGTCACAGTACATCCTGATAATAATAAAATTAACGTATTTAAAAATGGAATTTCTCATGGATTTAAAACTGCTATACCTTTTGGGGGTCAAATTGTACCAATTTCAACTGTAGGAGATAAGCTACTATGAAAAAATGCTCAAAAGAAAGCAAAAAAAAATAAAATTTCTGAAATTATAAATAAAATAACTCCATAACGCAAACCACGTTGGACGATACCTGTATGATGACCTTCTAACGTAGATTCACGTACAACATCCCTTCATCAAACAAACATAGAGACTAAAAGAAATAAAAAACTTATAAAAAGTAAGTAGCTACCATTTATATATGCATGCATATATAAAACTCCACTTAATGTACATGAAAAAGCACATAAAGATGCTACAAATGGCCAAGGACTAGGATCTACTAAATGAAAAGGGTGACGTTGTATATTTTTAGAAACATGCAATAATGACATTCTTATTTTTTTTTATTTTTTAACAATTGTAGAATAAATTGGGTCAAAGGATTATTTGAATAAAATACTAGAAAAAAGATCCCAACTAATAAAAAAACTTGAAATAAAGATAATTTCATTTTATTCGTTTATTTTATTAAAAATTCATTGTACATAATTAGGTAATGTAACTGCTTCTACAACTATAGGCATAAAACCGTGATTAATACCACAAATTTCACTACATTGTCCATAATATAATCCTTCTCGTTTTATAAATACTGAAGTTTGATTTAATCTTCCAGGAATTGCATCACATTTTACACCTAATGAAGGGACAGCTCAACTATGTAAAACATCTGCTGCAGATACTATAATTCTAATATGAGTATTTATAGGAACAACCATTCTATTATCTACCTCTAATAACCTATATTGCCCTTCTAGTAGATCTTCTTCTGGTATCATGTAACTATCAAAATTTATACATTCGCCATCTTCATTATAATAATCTGAATATTCATAGCTCCAATACCATTGATGCCCTAAAGTTTTAATAGTGATTGCAGGTGATATAACTTCATCCATCGCATATAATAGAGAAAAAGAAGGTACAGCTATAATCAAAAGTATAAAAGCGGGTGTAATAGTCCAAATCATTTCAATTAAAGTACCATGAACTAAAGAAGAAGGTATAGGATTTCGGCTATACTCAAAATGCCATAAAGTTCTACTTAACATTCATGTTACAAATATCGATATAATACAAATAAAAAACATTAAATCATGATGTAAGTTTATAATACCTTCCATTATAGGAGTTGCTGGATCTTGGAAACCTAATTGCCAATTTTCTGCAACATCTGCATAATTTAAACTAGTTGGTATAAATAGTATAACTATAAACTGAAAATATAGTAAATTAAACATTTTTATTTTTTTTCAAAGTTTCACAAATTAAAGGCATTTCCTCAAATGTATGATACGCCGGAGGCGATGTAGTTACTCATTCTAAAGTAAAATCCCCTTTTTTTTCAAGTTCCCCAAAATCCCAAGGTGAATTTATACATGGATTTTTTGATATTAATGACACATAAACAATATAAAAAAAGAATAAGGTAGAGAATAAAGCTATATAGGATCCATAAGATGCTATTAAATTTCATGAAGCATATGCATCTGGATAATCTGGTATTCTACGGGGCATTCCTGCTAGACCTAAGAAATGCATTGGCATAAATGTTAAGTTAACTCCTATAAAAGTAGACCAAAAATGTATTTTACCCAAAGTTTCCGGATATTGCAAACCTGTAATTTTACCGAATCAATAATAGAAACCTGCAAATATTGCAAAAACAGCTCCCATTGACAAAACATAATGAAAATGGGCTACCACATAATATGTGTCATGTAAACTTATATCTAAACCTGAATTTGCTAATACAATACCTGTTAAACCTCCTATCGTAAATAAAAAAATAAAACCTATTGCAAATAACATAGGTACTTTTAAATGAATAGATCCTTCTCACATAGTTGCTATTCAACTAAATATTTTAATACCCGTCGGTACTGCTATAATCATAGTAGCCGCAGTAAAATAAGCTCGAGTATCCACATCTAATCCAACTGTATACATATGATGAGCCCATACTATAAATCCTAAAACTCCTATGGATACCATTGCATAAACCATTCCAATATAACCAAAAACAGGTTTTCTTGAAAATGTCGATACTATATGGCTGATCATACCAAACCCAGGAAGTATTAAGATATATACCTCAGGATGTCCAAAAAATCAAAATAAATGCTGGTACAGTACAGGATCCCCTCCCCCGGCAGGATCAAAAAATGAAGTATTAAAATTACGATCTGTTAGAAGCATTGTAATAGCTCCTGCAAGAACAGGTACTGCTAATAATAACAAAAAAGCTGTTACAAAAATAGATCACACAAATAAAGGTATTCTATACATACTTTGCCCTGGACTCCTCATATTTAAGATAGTTGATATGAAGTTTACAGCTCCTAAAATTGAAGAAGCTCCTGATACATGTAGACTAAATATTGCCAAATCTACAGCACCCCCTGAATGACTTTGTATAGAACTTAAAGGGGGATAAACCGTCCATCCTGTACCAACTCCTACTTCTACTAAAGCAGATAAAAGTAATAAACATAAAGAAGGTGGTAATAATCAAAAAGAAATATTATTTAACCGAGGAAATGCCATATCAGGACTACCAATCATTATAGGGACCAACCAATTACCAAATCCCCCTATCATAACAGGCATTACCATAAAGAAAATCATCAAAAAAGCATGTGCTGTTATAAGTACATTATAAACTTGATGATTGCCTAATAATAATTGATTACTTGGTTGAGCTAATTCCATACGAATTAGCATAGACATACACCCTCCTAAAATACCTGAAAAAGCTCCAAAAATAAGATACAGTGTACCTATATCTTTATGATTTGTTGAAAAAATTCAACGAGATACTCATTGCATAGATAACATTTATTTACTCTAAATTTTTTTTTCTTAATATTTTTTATCAAATCGAGAGAGACGGGACTCGAACCCGCAACTTTTAGTGCGACAGACTAACACTCAACCTTTAAGTTTCTCTCTCAAGATTTAACGTTTAATTAACATTAATTTTAAATTACAACATTTACTTACCTTTCGGAAAAGAAATTTAGCTTGTTGATGTGAACAAGACTCTAATTCAAAAATAAGATCCCCAGGTTTAATAAAGCTCGCTTGCGTGTAAATAGATCCTTTACCCTTACCCATTCGTGCTTCTGAACTTAATTTTGTTAAATTAAAATTTAACACTATCTGCGTTCAAATTTTTATTGGTTTTTTAGAACTCATTATTTTTCGAGAATTTTTAATAATCGTATTCTTTAAAAAGACTAATTGACTTTTCGTTAATCTCCCAAATGATGTAGATTTTAAACCATAACTCCCTTTCCGTAAAATATTATTAGATTGATTATACTTATAATTATATGTAATCTGGTTTTTAATAAATAAATTCATAAAATAATCAAATTTTAATACCACAAGTACCTGATTTACTGTATAATTCACTTGCAGAATAGACAATGTAATCACTTAAAGAAGTTAAACAAGAATTTCCTATTTTTAAATTTAAACTTTTTGCCATCTGATTTTTAGAATCATCTATACGACCTGATATCCGGATTTTAAACCCTTTTAATTTCAAAATTTTTATTCCCTTAGGGGTATAAACTACTTTTGAAGAATTTAAATGGACTTCTAAAAACCTATATAAATTTCATAAAACTTTTTTGACTATTTGGTTTTCCGATGCGCAAAACTTACTATAAGAATATAGTAAATTCTTAGATATAAATGGAAAATCTATTAAATAATAAGATATCCTTACTTTTTTCAAAAACACTTTTTTTAATAGATCTCTAATTTTAAGATGAAATTGAAAAAAATTTTTATTTAAAATTGAGAAAGATTCTGTATAATAAATTTTTAATAAAACAATTTTTTGGCTTTTGATTTTTAATTGTTGATAATTAATAATAAAACCTGTTAAATCAGAAATTTTTTTCAAAAATAAAAATAATTTAAGGTATTTGTGAAGTGATAAAAAATAAGATTTAAATGATTTTCCGTAAAATTGAACATTAAAAGTTCATAATTGTGTTATACCAAGTCTTAAACTTGTTGGGTTAATTTTTTGCGCCATTTTTGTATTTTGATTAAGTAATTTAAAATTTTTATTTTTTGAATAATATTCGTATTTATAAATTACTTATTACTAAATAATATTTTTAAACCGATCCATCTAATATTCTTTCAGATTATTCTCGAAAAATAATTTAAGAAGTTTTAATACTATTGATTCATTCAGTATTTATACAAAATCAACGTAGCTACTCGACTATGCTGTTGGTACAACAACCGATTCACCATTGGTTAAAATATTTCGGTCCTCTCGTACTAGAAATAAACTTAATATTTTTCAAAAACTTACAGTAGATAGGGACCGAACTGTCTCACGACGTTCTGAACCCAACTCACGTACCTTTTTAACTAGCGAACAACTAGACCCTTGAAATCAACTTCAATTTCAGGATAAGATGAGTCGACATCGAGGTATCAAACCGTGACATTGATATGGACTCGCAATCACGATAAATCTGTTATCCCTAGAGTTCCTTTTATTTGATAAACGATATTAATTCCACTCTTAAATATCGGGTCACTATGACTAACTTTCGTTCCAATTTAATTTATCAATTTAATTGTCAAGTAAATTTTTACCATTATATATAAAATTATTATTTAATCTACCTTTGTACACCTCCGTTACTTTTTAGGAGGTACTCGTCCCAAGTAAACTTTCTTTCTTATACTTTTTTTAAAATTTTTTAAATTAGTAAAATATTATAAACTTGAATGGTATTTCAATTTTGTTACTAAACTCCCATTTATTCTACACAGGTTAACAATTTTTTACAATATAAGAAGCAAGTAAAGGATCTAGGGTCTTTCCGTCTTACTGTAAGTAACCTGCATTTTCACAGGTTTTGTAATTTCGCTGAATTTGTATTTGAGACAGTAAAGCAATCGTTACGTCATTCATGCAGGACGGAATTTACCCGTCAAGGAATTTCGCTACCTAAGGATTCTTATAGTTAGAACCGCCGTTTACTTAGATTTAAAAGATATAGCTTATACTAGTACTTTTTATTTTTAAGCACCGGGCAGACGTCAGACTCTATACATTTTTATATAATTAGCAGAGTCCTATGGTTTTGATAACCAGTCGTTGCTTTCTCTTTAATGTTACCGTACTCTTATTTAATTTTACGGCACTCTTTATTGCGAACGTACAGAGTTAATTTGCCGAGTTCCTTAAATACAATTTATTCATTCACCATAATATTTTCTATTAGTTCACCTGTGTCGGTTTTGGTACGGTCTTTGGATTGTTATAATTTTTTCTCGAAAGAATCTTTACTTTTAAACTTAAAACCACTGTATACTAAAGTTTTGTAATTTTTCTTTTTTCATAACAATAATTTGTTACATATAACAGTCTTTGTAATAATCCTATCAATTAGAGTTTTCACAAACTTTTTATTTTAAGGACCGCATAACTCAATGAATTTTAAATTACATTGAAACCCTTGAACATTTAGTGACTATGATTAGATATACATAGTTAACGCTACTCATGTCAGCATTTGCACTCTTGAAATATTATTATTAATTTTAAAATTAATAATTAAATTTACAAGACGTTCCGCTACCACTAAAATTTTTTATCCGTTATATCGATATATAGTTTAAGCCTGTTTATTTTAATTTTCAAAAGAATAAATAATAAGCTAAAACGCTTTTTCTAATAAATGGCTGCTTCTAAGCCTACTCTATACTATTTGACTCTTTAATAAAAATTTCTACACTAAACTATTTTTTATAGATCTTAATATACGGTTAGGGTTGTTACCCTTTCGTCTATAAACCTTATCGCTTAAAGACTGTTTATTAATGATATTAAATTATATTTCGGAGATAAATTAAATGCAGTAAGTGTTTAAACCCCATAGTTTAATTTGTACTCTACTTACAATTTATTTAAATTAATACTGTACTAAAATACATTTCGCGGAAAACCGGCTATTTCCAAGTTTGATTAGCCTTTCACTCCAAACCATAAATCATCCCAGTATTTTGCTACATACACGAGTTCAAGCTTAAAAAACTTTTTAAAGAATTTTCACTTTGTTTATGATTAGATCACTTGGTTTCAGGTTTAATAAATATTGCTTTAATTTGCTTTAATATTTTGTATATAAACTTGCTATACTTATTAACTTGCTGACTCATTGTGCAAAAGGCATTTCGTCATTAAAAATATAAAACTTCGAATTGTATTAAACATTTGGTTTTTGTAATCCTTACGGAATTTTTCATCTTTTTTTCACAATACTCGTTTACTATCGGTCAAAAAAATTTGTTAGCTTAGAAGGTGGTACTCCTTTTTTCATACATATAATACGTAATACTTATTTTCAAAAAAATTTAGTCTTATACGGGACTTTTACCCTTTTGAGTGTTATTTTCTAAACTATCTAGACTTTTTAAGCTTTTTCTGCTTTCACTCGCCATTACTTACAGAATCTCGGTTGATTTGTTTTTAAGTGTTACTAAGATGATTCAATTCACACTTTTCATAAATTTTAATAAATTAGTTTACTCTTGGAAATTTGTAGATCACAAGCCTATGCTTACTTACAAGTTTTCGTAGCGTGACGTCCTTATTTTTTTGCCAAGATTTCCTCCAAATGTTTATAAAAAATAATTTTAAATTACTTAACCAAAAATTTATCCTTTCATAAGATTCATTAATTCTACCGTTATAGTACTACGTATACGGTAATATATAACTAGAATAGCTAATCCTATAGATGATTCTGATGCAGCTACTGTTAATATTAATAAAGAAAAAATTTGTCCAGAAATGTCATCCAAATGTATGGAAGCTGCTATCAAATTAAAATTAACAGATAAAAACATCATTTCTAAAGACATTAACATTACTAAAATATTTTTTTGATTAATAAAAATACCTAAAATACTTACTAAAAATAAAAAAATTGAAATATTCATATAATTAAATAAAATTGTCATTTTAAATTTCTAAATTATAATAAAATAGGGTAGTAGATTCTTTTGAAATATTTTCCAGCCACAGGTTCCCCTACGGCTACCTTGTTACGACTTCACTCCAGTTTTTTTATTACCATAAATTTATTAAAAATCTTCAAATAATAAAAATTTCCATAGCGTGACGGGCGGTGTGTACAAAACCTAAGTACATATTCACCGTGGCATTCTAATCCACGATTACTAGCAATTCCATCTTCATATTTTCAAGTTGCAGAAAATAATTCGAACATGATTTTATTTTAAAGATTTGTAATTACTTTCATATATACATCCTTTTGAAAAAACCATTGTAGCACATGAAAGTAGCCCAATTTATCAGGGTCATGAGGACTTGACATCATTCTTTACTTCCTCTAAAATGTCTTTAGCAGTATACATTAAAAAATGTAGAAGAGTTTTGTCCGTTTTTTGGAATAAACCAAACGCTTCACAGCACGGACTGACGACAGCCATGCAACGCCTGTAATTGTATTAATTATTCAAAAATTGGTAAGGTTTTTCGCGTATTGTCGATTTAAACCACATGCTCCACTGCTTGTGTAGGTTCCCGTCAATTCCTTTGAGTTTTAATTTTGCAATCGTAGTTCCCAGGCGGAGTGTTTAACGTGTTAACTCTATTTTCGGGTATATGCCCCAAAAATAAACACTCATAGTTCAGGGTGTGGACTACAGGGGTATCTAATCCCTTTTGCTCCCCACACTTTAATACTTTAATGTCAGTATTAATATAGATTACTGCTTTCGCGATAGGAATTCTTTTAAATATCAAAACATTTTACTGTTACACTTAAAGTTCTATAATCTTCTATTAAACTCTAGAAAATCAATTTTAAAGTAAAATTAAAATTAAATTTTAATTTTTATACATAAAATTAAATTTACTATCTACGTATACTTTACGCCCAATTAATCCGAATAACGTTTATCCTTCTCGTTTTACCGCGGCTGCTGGCACGAAATTAGCCAGGACTTTTACTAAAATAATCATAATTTAAAAATAGTTTTAGTGGTTTACAATAAGATACTTTCTTCACACATATAGTCTAACTGGGTCAAGCGTTTGCTCATTGCCCAATATTCCTCACTGCTGCCTTTAATATAAAGTTTGGACCTTTCTCAGTTCCAATGTGGCTGTTCATCCTCACAGACCAGCTAAGGATCATAAGCTTGGTAATCTTTTAAAATACCAACTACTTAATCCTTTATAAACTTTTCTTAAAATAATTTAATTTTATGTATTTAACAATATTTTTAAGATTTATTTTTATATGAATACTCACCCGTTCGCTATATATTTTAAATTTTTAAAATATATTAAACTAGCATGTGTTATGTTGACTATTAACGTTCATTCTGAGCCAGGATCAAACTCTTACAATTTTAAAATTAAAAAATTTTTTATTTTCTCACTACCCTATTAATAAGAAGTAAACATTATGAATTTAATTCATTTTTTTAAACTAAATATAGAACCTTTTTCTGTGGAATAAAGTAATCATAAAATTTTTTTATTCAAAATTACTTTTTCACTCTGGATAAAAAAATAAAAAAAATTGTATTTTGTGGTGTCATAAAAATTTAACCTTCGCAAAATAATTTTATTCAAAAATTTTCTTTTTGACTGTAAACGTTTTGTTTTATAAAAATTTTGTTTTAACATACTTCCAAAATTTTTTTTACGGGAATAGGACTTGAACCTATAACTTTAGATCATGAGTCTAATGAGTTAACCATTATTACTCCATCCCGTTAATTTTACATACTCCCAGTGGGACTCGAACCCACATTTATGCTACGAAAAAACATTGCCTTAACCTAAATTAAACGATAGGAGCAAATTTTTATTTTTTTTTAGTACCATATTTTGACCTACTTTTTTTTCGACCAGATACTCCATTAAGATCGTAAGAACCTCTAATAAAATGATAACGTACTCCTGGAAGATCTTTTACCCTACCCCCTCGTATCAAAACCACAGAATGTTCTTGTAAAGAATGGCCTTCTCCTGGTATATACCCTATAACAGATTTACCATTTGTTAAAAAAACTTTGGCTACTTTTCTTTCCGCAGAATTAGGTTTTTTAGGATTTATATTATAAACTTTTAAACAAATCCCTTTTCTTTGAGGGGAACCTTGTAAAGCTATTGATTTATTTTTTTTTATTTTTAATTTTCGAGAATTTTTTAATAGTTGTTGTATTGTTGGCATAATTATAAATATTTATATAGAGAATCTTAAAACATAAAAAAAAATATATAATTTCTGTTAAAAAAATTGTTACAATTAATAAAAAAATTTGTAGAGATAAATCAGGCGGTGATAAGAAAAATAAACAACAAAGTATTACGTAAAAAATCTGTTTTTTGTTTTTTTTTAAGATAAAATAAGACATTTTTAATTCCAGTAAAAAATATACTCAAAAGATTAAAATATATATAAAATGAAATACAAAAATAAAATAAAATTTTATATAAAACAATCATTTTACATAATTCAATAAACTTAATTCAAACTTTATATAAAACAAATCTTCTCAGTAATTAATATCCCAATGTGTTAAAAACTTTAGAACTAACGGTAAGAAATAAAAATAAAAAATTAATAAATAAATAAATCATATTCAAACAAAATTTTGAAATAACTTTGTTTCAAAAAAAGTTTGATATTCATATCATCCTGGTTTAAAAAAATAAAATACACTATAACCAAAATACAACGAAGATAAGAAAAATGCATTTTTTAAACAAATATATCATATTATATCAAATAAATCTGTAATGTTTATAAGTATAAATTGATTCGAACCTAACTTTGAAAAAAAAAAACTTTCGATAAAAATAACTAATGAAAAGTTTTTAAATATAATGTAACTGCATAGACTAGAACATAAAATCCAATAAAAAACACGATAAAATAGCTCCAATGTATAAAAAACTACTAAATACTGCAATTTAATAATAACATATTTTTTTGAGTGTATTAGGAATTGAACCTAAGATCTTTAAATTAAAAGTTTATTGCTTTGACCTACTAAGCTATACACTCTTTTTTAAAATCACGTGTTTGGAAAGATTCGAACTTCCAATCATTAAATTCGTAATTTACTGCTTTATCCTTTAAGCTACAAACACTATTTTTGAGTAATAATGGACTTGAACCATTAACTTTTTCAATGTAAACGAAACACTCTACCTATTGAGTTAATTACCCTTTGAAATTTCTTTCCGGATAGGGATCGAACCTATACTTTAATGGTTAACAGCCAAACGCTCTACCTTTAAGCTACCGGAAA